CTTTGGATAATAGGTACTGTAGCAGGTATTCTTGTGATCGGTTTAATAGGTATTTTCTTTTATGGTTCGTATTCTGGATTAGGTTCATCTCTGTAGTAATCAGATGAATTGAGTTGGAAATTGTAGCGATGAAAGTATAAGAACTCAACGGAACCTCCCCCCTCAAATCATACAAAAAAAGAAGGGAATCCCGTTGAGTTCTTAAAAATTATAATCTTTTTTATAATTTATAAATAGTAAAATGTTTTCTGGTGTTTAAAAAAAAACCATTCCGTTTTTATGATGATGTTTTTGAAAAATGAAGTTCATTGATCCGTTCGCCTGTTGCTCGATAGTATCTATCGATACTTTTTAAAAGTTAGAAGAAATCGCTCGATTTCCTGGATGACATATTATATTATATATTTTTCTAAATTTCCGTATATTTTGAAATATCCTCAAAAATTTTCTATAATACTCTAAACCTTAGTATTTTTTTACTATCTCATCAAAAATCGAAATTTTTTTAAGTTTATTGAAGAAGTTCTATTTACTCAACAAACCCCCTATCTTTTGTTTGCCCACCAATATATATATATATTATATGTACTATATCGGAAAAAGGTTCTGCTTTTTCTGGCAAAATTAAAAACTTAGACTAGGAATCTTTGACAAACAGGATCAAGAAGCTTTTTTCTTTCGACACAAGAAAAGGAATTTGCCATACCTCTTTCTTGTGTCGAAGACTAGGAAGACGAATAATCGTCCCTAGAATTTTTTGTTTCACGCATTTATCCGTTCTATTCCCCACTTACTTATGTCTAGTCTAGTATCTAGTCGAATTTAATTTGATTCGAATAGAAAACATTATTGATATTGATGAATTTTATGACATGGAAATGTGATAATAGGAACATAACTATACCACCCCAATTTGGATTACAAAAAGAAAGTCAAACTTTTTTCTTCACAATCTACATACTATAACTAGGAATTCGGTACAAGGAATTCCCGACATCTAGTAGAAAACGAGTATAAAAAACTTTTCATAATGCAATTTTTTTATCATAGAGAATCGTCAAAAAATTTTGTTCTTTTTACGTTATGAACTCAATGTCGATAAATCCGCGAGTCTAGAAATTCATTTCTGACAATTGAACCTTCTCGAACTGTTTCTTTTTAAGAACCAAAAAGATTTGCGCCAAAATAACAGATGCCAAGAAGAACAAAAGGCCTTGGACACGTAAGGGGTCTTGAAGTACTATTTCTGCGTCTCCCTGACCAAATCCACCCACATTAGGATTACTCGTCAACGGTTGATCCAATTTGATAGATTCGCCTTCTGAAACAAGAAGTTCTGGCCCTGGAGGAATAATATCAACCACTTGACGTCCATCCGATGCATCCGCTATGGTTATTTCATAACCCCCTTTTTCTTTTCGTATTATTTTACCTACTATACCTGCTGCTGTAGCATTATAAACTGTATTGTTACTTTTGCTCCCGTCGGGATAAATCTGACCCCTTCCCCTGTTTCCGCCTACGTATAGAGGATATTTTAAGAAGTGAATATCTTTCTTAGTAGCGGGGTCGGGGGAAAGGATAGGAAAAGTGATTTCACTATATTTCTGACCAGGAACGGGTCCTATCACAAGAATATTTTGTTGATTGGGGCGATAGCTCTGAAAAGACAGATTGCCTATCTTTTCTTTCATCTCGGGGGAAATCCGATCGGCAGGAGCTAATGCAAAACCCTCCGGTAAAATAAGAACAGCCCCCACATTCAAAGCGCCCTTTTTACCATTAGCAAGAACTTGTTTTAGTTGCATATCATAAGGGATTCGAACAACTGCTTCAAATACAGTATCTGGAAGTACTGCCTGGGGAACTTCAATATCCACGGGCTTATTAGCTAAATGGCAATTGGCACATACAATACGCCCAGTCGCTTCTCGTGGATTTTCATAACCCTGCTGTGCAAAAATGGGATATGCACTTGAAATGGATGGCCAAGTTATGATATATATCATTAGCGATACGGAAATGGATCGAGTAATTTGTTCTTTTATCCAATAAAAAGTCTTTATAGTTTGCATGGTCCAACCATTGATCCCGAAACTGTCTACAATAAATTTGGTAGGTCGCTAATCTAGTTCCCTATCCGCGATTCTGCTATTTACTGGAAGAATTTTACTGGAATAGAATAAATAATATTAATAGTAAAAAAAATATATAGAATAAATCTTTGGGATGGGTAGAAAAAGAGAGAATCCGTATTATTTTACCTGCTTTGCTTATGTACAACTACAAGTTAAGAAACATTCTAATTGAACTAAGTAGGTCCTTTTTTAATCATTCATTGAATGATAAATCACTACAAGTGACGGAGAAACGCGATTTAAATAACGAAAAATAAAAAATTTAAATATAGTATCTAGAATTACTGGAAAAGTAGAAACAAGACCAGATATAATTTGATCATTATGAACAAATCCAAAATCTTTGTAGACAACGCCAATCATTAGGTCCCAACCGTGGGGCGAATGGAATCCGATACATAAATCTGTTAATAAAAGAATCGAAAAAGCTTTTATTGTGTCACTTAAGTTATATAGGAATTCCTGAGCCCAAGAGTTAAGAATAACAAGTTCTTCATTACCCAAAAAAGAAAAACCACTTAGAATAACGAAACATATTATATTTGTCGAGATGTGCAAAATCGTATGGATACGATCCTCGTTGTGTATCTTGATTAATTGGAGCGTTTCTTTGTGGATTCCTATACGAAGGTTTTGTAGATGTGTTTCCGAGTATTCCTTGATCATTTCCTCCAAGAGAAGGATTTCCTCTAATTCTATTAATTTTTCTAGAATACTCTTTTCTTGACTTTCAGTCAAAAAAATGTCAGATTTCCTAGTATTCCACCAATAAGTAACCCAAGATTCCAGACTTTTAGTAAATGACAGAGAAATCCACCAGGGCAAACATACTATAGATGCAAGATATAAAAGAGGAGTGAATGCTTTATTTTTTTTTTTTGCCATTTTTGCATCTCGTCTAGTAATTTTTAATGAACCGCTCCCATTAGTTGACTTTACGCGATCCAATAGTTCTCTCAAGCATGAGTTCTATTCCAAAGTATGGAACCTATGAATCTATTCACTGTGTTTTTTATTTGTGATTTTGCAGTTAGTCTTTGAATGTAGAAAGAATACAATACAGAAATAGATTAAGAATCCACTTCGAATTAAAATAATAAACAAAAAAGACTGTTTCCGGATATCGCAATTGGTCAAATTCAAAGCAAGTATCCCCTTTTCGATGAACGAACCGCTTTGTTTAAGTAATGAATATTCGTTTCTATCATTATATCAAAATATCCTAAATTTTGAAAAATTGTCACTGACTACTCAGAGTCCGGAATCAAAAAATGGAGGGAATTTTCTGAAGAATCTTGTGATGATCAAAAAGTAGTGGCAAACTAATACAGAAATTTACTAGTTATCATTATAAAATGGATGGATTATGGTATAGAAAAGAAAAGAGGGATTCTTTTGTTTTTCCTTCCTGCTGATAAAGCATTCATTTTCTCAGACAATTTCTCAAAATACTTCAATGGGTACACGCAAGAAATAGGCCAATTCGGCAGCTTTTTGTTCAATTTCCCGTGGAGTAACATTCTCATCAGTACGAGTCAAGGGAATGGCCCCCTGGCCTCTGATATCCATATAAAGGACACGGCGTGCATAAATACCCTCTTTAACTTCTATTCTGATGGACTGAATATCCTTTATAAAAAATCGGAGGAAGATACGGCGATTTTTTCCAGGGAATCCCCAACGAAAAATACACACCATTCCTTCTTTTCTATCGAATCGATCATAACCACCCCCTACATTCCACGAAATTGTGGACCACAAATAGGAGCTAATGAAGAGACCCGCGATCCCATAGAAAGACATCACAATCCCTTGTGGAAAAAAAAGGATTTGCTGAGATGGAAATAAAGAGATCAAGTTTCTCCCAAGATAACTGGAAGTTCCAACCAATAAGAATCCTAATGAACCTAAAAAAAGGATAATGGCCCAGCAGAAATTACTTGTTTTTCGCGACCCCGTTATAGGTTGTATCCATATATGTTCTGATCGACAACTCATACTTGATCTGGTTTCGTTTTATTGGAATTGAAAGAATACCCTAGACTTTACTCTTTTTGTTTCCGAAGTAACTCCCATCAACTAGTACTCGTTTGACGTGAACCTGTAAAAGAAAAGTAATTTATCAAATTGGTTAGATCTAAAATAAAACCAGACCCTTCGTATGATCCCATCAATATACATCTAGATACACCGACTTTACAGTTCAGCCATTCGGTGATCCTGATATTTTTTCAAATATATAGAATTCCTTTACCACCATATCATCTTTCTACAAACCTAAGAGCCCATACTTTATGTTCGACCTTCTTCCGCTAAATAGATATCTGCGTTATGATACAAGTCTTGCTTTGAAAAAAAAATGGAGGAGAGTTGGGCCTGTCAGATCTAAACAGTCTTATTTTTTTGAACATGAAGAGATAAAGAAGCCATTGCCATTGCCGGAAATACTAGGCCTACTAAAGGGACCAAAACAGAGGGAAAGTCGAAAGTTGTCATATAAAGAATACCTCAATTTACGATTTGTATCTGTTATTTATATTTATTTTTATTTATATAAAGATATCTTATCTTATTTTAATTAGAATTCGAAATTCTAATTATTATTTGAATTATTAAATGAACTATTAATTTCGAATTTTAATGAGTATAGATCTAAGTATATATCTAAGTTAGTATAGAAAGAATGTACTTATTCATCTGAAAGATATGTAAAAGATATGTAGGATAATCGCCTTTCTTATTTTATTCGTCTTTTGCTCCCGTCTTCTAATCATTTTCATTTAATAAAGAAAAAGCTTATTCCAAATTCTCGAAAGATTCGTGTTAGAATCCTATCCAAAAGGGGGATTCTTAGTAAAAAAA